TAATACCAGGAGCGGGAGATTCAATTAAGCGAAATTCCGAAGCTGAAATTTCGCCTCTACCATCAATAGGTTTAGCCAGGGCATTTATAACACGACCCAAATAAGCCTCACTGACAGGTATCTGAGCAATTCTTCCTGTTGCTTTTACAGAACTTCCTTCTTGTATCATTAAACCGTCACCCATTAATACAACACCGACATTATTTGATTCCAAATTCAGAGCAATGCCTATTGTACCCTCTTCAAATTTTACTAATTCGCCTGCCATTACTTCATCAAGACCGTGAATACGAGCAATGCCATCGCCCACTTGAAGTACGGTACCCGTATTTACAATCTTGACTTCTCTATTATATTGTTCAATACGTTCGCGAATAATATTATAAATTTCATCAGCTCGAATGGTTGTCATGAGTCTTTCTTTAATTAAATGAATTCTTTTTTGGAAACAAAAAAAATAATACCTTACCCACAGTAGAAGGCCTAATCGGTTATTTCTTTCATTGCGCCAAACATGCCAATATTAGCATTGATGGTACGTAAATGTAACTCGTTGCTCAAACAACTATTAAGAGTTCCTAGAGCTCCTTGTAGGGCTTGTTGAAAAACCCGCTGGCGTACTTGATTAATCGCCCTTTGTTGTTCAAAATGAATGGTTTCGTTTTTGTAATTTTCTAATTGTTCTAAAGTTTTATAAGTTGAATTAATCAAATTCAATTTATCTCGTTCTATTTCAGAATATCCATTCGCTCGAAACTGATCTGCTTCCATTTCCACTTTCCGTAAGCGAGCCCGGGCTTTTTCTAGCTGTTCAACGGCCCTTTCGCGCAGTTCTTCTGAATTTCGAATAGTATTCACGATTCGCAGTTTTCGATTATCTAATAAATCACTTAATGAAAGTAGATTATCTTTCCATTCATTTCAAAACTTTCATGATCCCTTCCCGAACCAAACTTGAATCTTTCGATTCATTTGGCTCTCACGCTCAATTACTTCCATTTTTTATGGCCAATTTCCATATCTTTTTTTAATGTAATGAACCTATCCTCTACTCTTTTTGTTCATATTCGAACAAAATTGGAAATGAATCAATAATCCAAGGCCGGAATATTTGGAGGACTCTTCTGACCAAACAAAAAATATGTAATTGTCAGCAAAGTTGTTTTTTTTTCAAAAATTTCTTATTTTATATTTTTTATATAAATAGGTCATCAACTCAGCATTTGGCATTTAAACAAAAATGTAAAAAAAAAAAGAAAAAAGGATGAACCCCTTTCCAATACCAATAAAGGTTTCGAATCTTTTTATCGATATGAGTGTTATATATCAATAAATTTCTAACTATTCCTTGGAAATGGAAAACCATTTCAGTATTAATATAGTGGTAGAAAGAGTACCATGCTGTGGCTGAACTTCAAACAGTTTAGCTTTAACCATGTTAATAGGTCCACATTATTGGTTGCTAGAGAATCAAAGTATATTTACCAACGAATCACGAAATGCTATGGTTCTTACATATGATTATATGATTTCTTAATTTATTCAGAAGTAATTCGCGAGATCATGCACCTTTCTTTACTAGTTATACCGAAAAGGGGCGCAGCTGGTTGAATCCAGTCTATTCTTGAAATAAACAACTCGCACACACTCCCTTTCCAAAAAAGATCAATACACCAATCACTACACTGAGATTTATTGGATTTGTTGCTAAAATATCGGTATTAAATCCGAAACTCCCGGCAGATGGCCAATGACCCGGGGAAACGAAAGAATCGGTTACATTTTTCATATGATCTCCTCTTATAGATAGACTAAAAAATCGAACATCATTTTTTGTTGTATTACTTGACCTATTTCCTTTTTAGAAATTGAAAATAGATTCAAAATCGATTCCATTTCACAATGTATTTTCTTTTTCAATTGAGATTTCCAATAAGAATAAGACTTATTCGAATAGGATTAGGGACCGGGCGGGTTTCGTGTAAATTGCGAAATACCTCGTTTGTTGCACTATTTCCTAAACAGCTTTCGCTGGACTAAAAAGGGGAAGGAAGAAAGCGAATCGGTAACACTAATTCCTCATCCTCAAATCAGCCCTTCCCCCCGGGTTTTCTCAAAGTAATTGTAGGAGCGAAATCTTGGTATAATGCGAAAAGGCAAGCAGGCAAGCGTCAAGTCCAAAGAAAAAAATACGTATTTTTTTTTTATTAGAATTAAACAAAAGGATTCGCAAATAAAAGAGCTAATGCTACAACCAATCCATAAATTGTTAAAGCTTCCATAAAAGCCAAACTAAGCAATAAAGTACCTCGTATTTTACCTTCTGCTTCGGGCTGTCTCGCAATACCTTCTACAGCTTGGCCTGCAGCAGTACCTTGACCAACTCCTGGTCCAATAGAAGCAAGCCCTACAGCCAACCCAGCAGCAATAACGGAAGCGGCAGAAATAAGTGGATTCATGATAAGTTCCTCACACAAAAAAAAGAAATGGTTAATGATAC